TTTTGACCGGATACGAAATCACTGGTGCTCGATCTAGTGGTATTTTTATGGGGATTCTATTTATCGCTGTAGGATTCCTATTCAAGATCACTGCAGTTCCTTTTCGGGCGGCTGTAGGACGGACGGCCGCCTATAGGTGGTAGGGTAGGGTGGGTGGTACCGCTCAGATTGCGGCCAATCTTCCTAGCCGCTTAGGGCCGGGCTTAGAGCGCGTGAAACTCATCACTACCTCGTAAGGGCGTTGAGACCATAGCATGTTAGACGAAAGCGCCGCTTTCTCTGTAGTCTTGTCACACAGCTGCCCGCCTAGAAGAGCCACTCGCTCTGTAGTCTTGTCACACAAGATAAGCACGCCGCCCGCCTGCTGGCCGGGCGAATCGAAGTTCTCTTCCGGTCAACTGTCCACCCAGTCAAGTGCAAAAAACACAGTAGAATCACGCAACGCACGCTGCTGGTGTGCTTCCTGCTCGCAAGGAAAGAAGAGCGACAAGGTTCAGTTCAGATTTGACTGTTTGCAGCATGGGAGCAGATTACCCAAAAAATCCCTGGGAACAATGAAAAAAAAAAGATATCTCGGTAACGAAAACTATAGGGGGCTGTATTGGCGAGATCCAACGGTGAACAGCTGCCCAAAAGAAAAACCGCCTGGAAGTCCGAGGACCTTTAGTACTGTACTCTACCCCCGAACCAGCAGCCTTCGCGCCAAGCAAGACCGCCCTTGTCCCTTTCCTTTCTCCATTCCGCCTCCTTCTTTGCTTTCTTCCAATAGAGTCTAAGGCAAAGTGGTTCGTATGCCTACTTGACGAAAGGGAACGCACTTTGTTTCGTTTCCGTGTTTATGGATTGGATCCTTTCTGCCAACGAGCGGAGCCCGTTCCGAATGCTTCTCCGATCCGGAAGTTCTCGCGAAGAGAATAAGATGCTGCTCCCCCTCCCTCTGTCTTTTCCCGCTTTGCTAATCTTCCCCTATAACGCGGGCCGGGCGGCGGGCGCGGGAGGAAGAAACCTAAGAGACTAAGAGAAGACGCTCAACTCTTAGGTCCTTTTTTTCAGTGCAACACAGGAAAGCGCCCTCTTTTTGTCATCCCTTGGCCTATTGGGATAGCAGCCTTCGGGCTTTGCCTGCCCTTTACAAGATTCCGGCTCGGCCCGGGAAAGCGCTGGCAACAACAGAAAGGAAGGGGTCCATGTAGCTGCTGCGCCCGCCCCCTTCTTAGTCAATGGGGCACAGCAGGTTCGGCATCTACTACAAAAGAGAGAATCCACTTCAGATAACCACGCCTCTGCTAGGCAGCGTGTGGAATGGCCGAGAGCGGACCCTTTTGGATATATAATCCAAGTCGAGAGTAGAGTTACGGGAACAGCCGTCTGATGGAAAACTACTTTCACGTTCGGTTCAGAGAGCACTTTTTTCGTTGAGAATTCCTCGTTCCCTTTCGTGTGAATTCCCCAGCGGCGAATTCAAAACTTGTGGGGCCCTATCTATTCCATCTCTCGAGCCCCGAAGAAAACCCCCCTCCCCTTCGGACTCAATATCTCTTTTGACTCTATATATGTGGGCACCTGATATCTATGAGGGTTCACCCACCCCGGTTACAGCATTCCTTTCTATTGCGCCTAAAATCTCTATTTCTGCTAATATTTCACGTCTTTCTATTTATGGTTCTTATGGAGCTACATTGCAACAAATCTTCTTGTTCTGCAGCATTGCTTCTATGATCTTAGGAGCACTGGCCGCCATGGCCCAAACGAAAGTCAAAAGACTTCTAGCTCATAGTTCAATTGGACATGTAGGTTATATTCGTACTGGTTTCTCATGTGGAACCATAGAAGGAATTCAATCACTACTAATTGGTATCTTTATTTATGCATCAATGACGATAGATGCATTCGCCATAGTTTCAGCATTACGGCAAACCCGTGTCAAATATATAGCGGATTTGGGCGCTCTAGCCAAAACGAATCCTATTTTGGCTATTACCTTCTCCATTACTATGTTCTCATACGTAGGAATACCCCCGCTAGCCGGCTTTTATAGCAAATTCTATTTGTTTTTCGCCGCTTTGGGTTGTGGGGCAACCTTCCTAGCCCTAGTGGGAGTAGTGAGTAGCGTTATAGGTCGTTGGGCGGCCGGAAGGTTGCCACGAGTAAGTCAGTTTGGGGGACCGAAGGCAGTTCTCCGTGCACCGGACACGTAGCTTACCGAATCAGTTGCGACACGGATGGGAATGCATGCTACGAAAGATAGGGTCGAGTCTGATACATCAACCGTCTACTCAATATCCTTGTACGAGTCCACAATCAGTACACGAGATGAACCTTGGTTTGGTGAATTGAAGTTGGCCTTAAGTGTAATAGGACTCCCAGTTACTGCGCGCGATCGTATACTGAGGTGCTCCCCGCCGGTTGTTGGAACGACGCGAGCCGGGCCGGGTCTCGATTCAGAAAGATGAAGGGCCCGAAAGTCTAAATAGGGGGTTAGAAATTCCCCATCTCATTG